GTGCTCATTCTATAGATACTGTAAAAGCCAACTCATGTTTCCACTCTATTTTCATTACGAAGATGTATCACGTCAGGATCCGTTGCTCAAACTGAATCACGCCAACGTTATGGAAGTTCCTGGATCGTGTGAAATAAGAGTTTTACCAAAGGCACCCTATGATTTCATAATAAAAAATGGAAAATTGGCTATGGAGATTCCGCGCGGTCAGAAATTCATACAGACAAAAAGGGGTTCGACAGGAAAGTCGTTTCGATCCAATCCATTCTTGGGGTCAAATAAAGACAAAGGATATGTCAGTGACCTAGCACGACAAAGCACTCTCCGAGGGCATGGAATGTCTAATTTTTCGGTCAGAATCTCGACAGTAATGTCTCTGTTAGATTCCCCGGTCGAAATACGGGAAAACTTCATTCAATTCTCGATGGAAACGGAGTTTTGCGAATTCTCCCCGGAACTGGAAGATCATTTCGAGATCTTCGAACATATTCGAGGGTTCAATGTGACTATTGTCACTTCGGCCAACACACAAGATGAGACTTTACCACCGTGGAGCGGCTTTTTGCAAAAAGATGAGGGGGAAACTCCGTAAGATGTCGGAGAAGCGAAATATACGAGATCACAAACGTAGATTGCTCGCGGCTAAATATGAATTGAGACGAAAGCTTTATAAAGCCTTTTGTAAAGATCCCGATTTCCTAGTGATATGCGGGACAAACATCGTTATAAGTTGTCCAAGTTGCCAAGAAATAGTTCCTTTGCACGAGTAAGAAACCGATGTATTTCCACGGGCCGCCCTCGTTCCGTATATGAGTTCTTTCGAATTTCTCGTATCGTTTTTCGTGGATTAGCATTTCGATGGGCATAAAGAAATCGTCTTGGTAGCAACCACCAAACCAATAGAGCAAGGGTTAGCTCTGCAGCTGGTCCACAGGTAAGTAGGTCCATTACCGGCCGGCTCCGGACCGAAAAGACCTAACGGAGTAATCCCTTATCTCGGATCGGAGATGCTAACGGGGCGGGAATCGAAGTGGGAGACCTCTCTACCGCCTGTGTCTATCTCCTGTAAAGTATGCTCCCCAGACATAGACTACGTACAGGGTAGTACTCCTGGAAAGATAGAATATCACCGCGTGAACATAACATTAAGTTACGAATGTAACTCCCGAGGGATCGACCACTATTCTAAATATAGTAAGGCGGAGAACTATTGTTCATTAGAGCGCCGGGGTGCAGAGGTTGTTCCCATCATTGAAGTCAGAGTGTGGGACTGAGCCTTCCGAATGATAAAGACAAAAAAGTGCTTTTTTTCGTTGGAAAAACCAACGCAAATCTCATATTTACTTTCTCTCGCCCTACTTCTAAGGATAGATAGAAAAGGTTGGAGAGAGTGACTTTAACCGCCTGAAATTCTCTCCCTTCTAAAGCAGCGCAAGGCGGCCCCCCCAGAACAAAGCCCCACCCCTCTTTTCTCCCTTTAATAAAAGACCCTCGCCCCGCTTCCTATTCATTTGTGGGTCGGGACCCGAAGGCCCCTTTTTTTCTCAAGAGGTGATTTCGAGAATCAATCAACCGACAAATCCGTACCCCAGGTGACTCACAGCCTCCCTCTCGCCCAAATGAAATGGGATGGATTAAATCAATAAGCTTTTTGATTGATTCAGGGCGCAGCGAAGCCAAATTCAATCAAGGCAAGGGGGGCTTGCTTTTCCTGACGCTGAGTCATCCTATTAAAATTTAGCTATGCTAATGGAACAGGAAAAGTATTCAGATGATATGGACCCCCAAGAGATGGGCGAGAACCTCCAATTGCTTAGGGGTCGCACTCTCTCCCGCTTGGTGGACGAAATCTTCTCTCCTTTTAGAATTATTTCTCCCACACACCTTTGCCCTCTTTCACCGCAGAGGAAAGAAGAATCTTCCAAATAAATATATAACAATTTTTTTTTAGTAAGTAGGGCCCCAGAACGCTAAAAAGGCGGGGGAACTAGAGTTGTCACGATAGGAAAGATAAATGACTATAAGGAACCAACGATTCTCTCTTCTTAAACAACCAATATCCTCCACACTTAATCAGCATTTGATAGATTATCCAACCCCGAGCAATCTTAGTTATTGGTGGGGGTTCGGTCCGTTAGCTGGTATTTGTTTAGTCATTCAGATAGTGACTGGCGTTTTTTTAGCTATGCATCACACACCTCATGTGGATCTAGCTTTCAACAGCGTAGAACACATTATGAGAGATGTTGAAGGGGGTTGGTTGCTCCGTTATATGCATGCTAATGGGGCAAGTATGTTTCTCATTGTGGTTCACCTTCATATTTTTCGCGGTCTATATCATGCGAGTTATAGCAGTCCTAGGGAATTTGTTCGGTGTCTCGGAGTTGTAATCTTCCTATTAATGATTGTGACAGCTTTTACAGGATACGTACTACCTTGGGGTCAGATGAGCTTTTGGGGAGCTACAGTAATTACAAGCTTAGCTAGCGCCATACCTGTAGTAGGGGATACCATAGTGACTTGGCTTTGGGGCGGTTTCTCCGTGGACAATGCCACCTTAAATCGTTTTTTTAGTCTTCATCATTTACTCCCCTTTATTTTAGTAGGCGCCAGTCTTCTTCATCTGGCCGCATTGCATCAATATGGATCAAATAATCCATTGGGTGTACATTCAGAGATGGATAAAATTTCTTTTTACCCTTATTTTTATGTAAAGGATCTAGTAGGTTGGGTAGCTTTTGCTATCTTTTCTTCCATTTGGATTTTTTATGCTCCTAATGTTTTGGGGCATCCCGACAATTATATACCTGCTAATCCGATGCCCACCCCGCCTCATATTGTGCCGGAATGGTATTTCCTACCGATCCATGCCATTCTTCGTAGTATACCTGACAAATCGGGAGGTGTAGCCGCAATAGCACCAGTTTTTATATGTCTGTTGGCTTTACCTTTTTTTAAAAGTATGTATGTGCGTAGTTCAAGTTTTCGCCCTATTCACCAAGGAATATTTTGGTTGCTTTTGGCGGATTGCTTACTACTAGGTTGGATCGGATGTCAACCTGTGGAGGCACCATTTGTTACTATTGGACAAATTTCTTCTTTAGTTTTCTTCTTATTCTTTGCCATAACGCCCATTCCGGGACAGGTTGGAAGAGGAATTCCTAATTCTTACACGGATGAGACTGATCACACCTGATCAGTGAAAAATTCTGACACCAATCATTTTCGAGTGAGTATTACACCAAGAATTAATTGACAAGCGGATGAGTTTTATAGTTGGCTATGTTGATATAGCTTAGATAGGGAAAAGATACTATATATAGGGTAGGGCTGCACTTTTAAATCCGGGGCTTTGTTCCCGAAACTCCCCCTTCCCCCTCCCCGTCCCTTACTCGTCTTTTGAAAGCCAGAACATTCGCATAGAGGAGTATCTGTATCACGCATGCTCCTCCACTGATGACAAAATGACCTTATATCCTCCTCTAGGAATTCCTACCCCTATAGGAGAGGGGAAAGAAGTAGAAGAGTATTCTGCATGAATATGCTTCTGCACTGGGAATATCTCATAGTGGGAAGGCCCAGAGATCATAAAAGATGGGATGGGAATGAAGGCATTCCAGCCCAACATAATCCGGTGAATGGGTCGAGAGAGATAGGGAGGGAGGGGGGGGGATACAGGAAGTATAGTGAACAGTTAAGTGGCTATCCAAGCATTCAATCGGCTATGGAGGGAGGTTTCAGCAAGCGGGTAAGCCGATGATGACTAGTAAAAACTTAGGTAGGTCGATCGTCGCTCATCCCTCGTGTCCTCTCCCGTGAAGTGATTAATCCCTAAAATGGGCATGCAATCCCTATGGAAAAGCAAGTATTCCGATTGGAGGAAATTTCCACCCTCTGATGATCCATTCCGCCCCGCTGCTCAAGACAACACAGAGGATGAAGAGTTTGTATAGGACGAGAGCTAGCCTTTAGACGAATCAAGGATGACCTCTCTGAGGCACCAGTGCTAATGCCTCCTCGGCCCGGAAGAACCACTACGGCTATACATATCAGCCTCAAACGAGTCGTTGGGAACATTCTTATCGCAGAAGAACGGAGAAGGAGTGGTTTCCCTCTCTTCGGGAAGTGAGACAGACGACTATTTTCATAGAGAGAGAGCACTAGACCTGACTAAACATCATCAGCGAGAAGTCACGTCTTGCTTGCTAACACAATATCTTAAGTAGTAAATGGTAACTTCACTACATCCATTCGCCTTGACCGGATCATAGCGTTAGCGGAGTAGGGAACTCCCCCTAAGAACCGATCGGCATGTTGACCTGCTCATCCGCGAGTATGCTCTTAACATGCGTTTAATCGGTTTCGGTGATTGAATTCGAGTCCTACAGAGCGAGCGTGCCATCAAGTATCAAGTAAAGATAGGTTTGAGAAATAACTCTATATAAAAAAATCAGTGGTGCATTGTATCCGCTCTCAAGCTGTAGTTGATTGATGTAGTTGCTTGTAGTTTTCTTTTATCATCGAGATTGGGTTGGTGTTCAGTGTACCGCTACGTGGGTACAAGATCGAAAAGAATGCTTTGCATTACAAGTGAGATGCCCAAGATAAAAGGATCCGAAGGAGCTCGACTGCCAAGGAAAGGAACATCGGCTCTAACCAATGATTGCCAGTTCCTAAGCTCCGGCCTAAAGACAACTGCCTTCTCAACCCACTCGTACGGCTCGTTCACAACTCTCAGGTCCCACCCGATTTCTGATAGAATTGCTGGTCTGCTCCGCTGTAAAAGCCGGCATTTATGGAACTGTTGCCACCAAGAATGTGTCCTCTGGCGTTGGGGACCCCATCCTCGGCTTGGGCATGGGAGTCAAATGTATCAACCTCAGTGAGTGTGGCCAAGAATCTTTCTTGGGTCATCAAATTGGGGTTGCCATAGGGAACGCCACCTCGTTCAAGCACAAGAACTCGATAGGACTGTGACAAGGTGGCGGCCAACGGACAACCGGCAGTGCCACCTCCTACAATTATATAGTCATAGTAATCCTCCGATGGAAAGTTTTTGGCGTTGAACACAAACTTTATATAACTTGGATCTGGTGCAGAAATTCAACAAAAATGATTAGCTTCTATTTTAAAAACTGAAGCAAAACAGACGACAAGAAAAGATAATTTTTATGTTCTAATGAATGTCGTTTAGGTCTAACTGTATTTAACTCATGTTAAGTGGAAAATGGAAATTTCTTTTTTTTGCATTTAGCAACCAAACGGCTTGAATTGATTTAAGCGCTTAACTCTTAGCTCTAAGACTGAATAAGGCATCTACGGATATGAGTTCGGAATCATAAGTAGGAATTTCTTGAAAGCCGAGAAGCGTTATAGGGCGAGGGGCCTAGCGTCTTTCTCGGAATAGCTATCTAAAGTACCCAAGCCAAGGGCAAGGTTGATTTTTCCTATAACTCTATCAATTCCGATTGAATGCCCATCTTTAGAAAGCGTTTACCCCGCAAGAGAGGAGGATTGATGGACATAGGCTGCAGATGGACCAGAATATGCTGTGGGACTTCTGACGTTCGTTCCTCCTTATCTTGCCCGGTAGGTTGTTACAGAAAGAGCCAAACCAAAGCAAAGCAGGGACTGATTCCACATGGGGAAAGAAAGGAGTCGGGCTAAATAGCGTAGATAAGAGTTTTCAAGTTAGGCTTTTTTGAAAGAAAATGCCTTTTGTTGTTGTCGCGTCTTAGGGTCTTATCGGCTTTGAGGCTAGTGACCTTCTCCGGTCTGTGATGGAAGCAATCTCTCTCCGGTCGGTTCGACTGTTAATGGTTTAATGAATATCTCCTTAGGAAGAAAAGGCTCTTTGGCTCTTTGCAATAAGCGCTGTTCGAGGAATAACCACATCCGCTGCTGTGAAACGGTCTTACAGTAAGCGCTCTTAGGCTAATAACCGCTGTTCGTTAATCTAGCGTTTTCGATTTTCACTAATCCGAATCTAGGGGTTGTTCACGAATGTCCTCTTTCATAAGAGCAAGGTGGTGAGTAGGCAACGTCGTTTTTAAGTCATTGATAGACCTCTCCTACTATACAGAAAAAGAATCCGATTATGTTATGTGCATTTTGCCGGGCTTAGCCCTAGATACCCTCCCTACCCCTTTCGACGCAGCAATGAGAACAGCAGGGGTTGCTTTACTTCTTGGCGGAGGAGTGAGTGACTCTTCTTCTTTTAGGCTGGCATGGTCTTAGAATGCACGATAGAAGTGCGGACTAAGAGCTGTTTAGCGGGATAAACCCTGTGGGATAACGGTTCTTTTAAGGCATACCTCTCTTTCTGATTCTGACTGTCTTGCGAACCTTGCTTTAAAGCTTTCACGTGGGCAATTGATAATGTCAATATTCTAACTCCTTTTTATTTTTCGGAGGAAGCTTAAACAGAAAGAAGACGATTTTCGGGCCTTTAGCAGACGATTTTTCCACTTTCATTAGACGCTCTCCTGGCTTTAGCGGAATAACAGCAGTTGGTAATATTATAGGTAAGAAAGAAGCCAATGTCCCTAGTATCAGGAAGAGGGTTGACGAAATCATAGGGTGCACATTCATATGATTCTAGAAATTCCTTTTTCATGTCCGTTCCCAGGCGAAAGACGGCTATTCTTCGCATCTCGAAATTGAATTCCGTCTTAGCCGTGGAAGGCAGAAATCCTATCCCTTCCAGCTCTCATCCTAGGATAGTCTCAAGCAGAGGTCTTACAGGGAAGGGAGTTAGCAAGCGAGTAAGGTTCATCAGCAAGAGTTAGGCCAGGGGGAAGCTCACTCCTGTCCATATGATATGGCTTTTCCCTTTCAATGGGTCATGTTTAACTCAGCCTATACCCCACCGCCTCACGAATAGAAGGGTAGAGAACGAGATTCCATTCCACGGAGATGCCTAACGGTCACTTTGGTCCCCCACCTCAAGCAAGAAACGAAGCCGAAGAAGAAAGGCTCTAAGAGACCTGTTCTTTTTATTCTTAGCGGCTTGATCGAGCAGCCTTTTAGATAGGATAGCGAAAGAAATGTCTAGCAAGCGGGGTTGGGTACTCCCGTATCCCCCGCAGCAGCCATAGCCGGGCAATTAAGGTGCTTTTACTTGTAATTCTTATTAACGAACAATCAGAAATGCTAACCTTGTTTCATCCGAAGAGACGAATAAGAAAGCAGATCGGAGAACCCCAGGCATGGAATGTTGGTCGAGGCTAAGGGGAACTCCACCTACTCGCTCACTTGTTAGCAAGGTTGGAGTCCTTATCCGCATCTATCTTACTAAACGGAATCGCCCTAATCGAAATTTCGATGGATTGCCAAAAAAATAGAGCATATCGCACCCCAGAGGGGGCCAGTACCCGCACGTAAGGACTATTTGCCCGCTGCCACAGTTAAAAGCACGGATCGAACGGGGTAAGTATCTTTGTCCCTTCCAAGTCAACTTTGTCTCTGAATGGGGATTTAAATACTAATGGGGGGTTCTTTTTAGTGCCCGCTACTATTCTCAGGATAGAATGTATGAGGCAAGAGCATGTTGCTCGCAGTTTGCATTTCTTCGGGGGCGTGAGTCAGTGAAACCCGTGTTGTTCTTCCCCCCGTTCCCTCATTGGTTTATCAGATCCTCCATCTCTGGAAAGAGAAAGAGAGTTCGGAAGAAGATTAAGGGAGAATAAGTAGAGGAGAGGATGGTTAATCAAAAGATAGATGGCCGGGTTAGAGCTTGCTGGTTAGCTGGGCGAGAAAATAGAAAGAAAAATAGAGAGATGGAAAATGAAGTAAGCTTGAGCCTGCGGAACCAGTAATGGATCAAAGCAAAGGATAGCTTTTTAGCTGCGAGCGGATGAGCGAGAAATGGAAGTGCCTTGTTAAGCGGCTCCTTCCTGCCCCTTACCCCTTGGTGTAAATCGGCTTGGATTCTTCTGCTTTCTCATCTGCTCCAGTCAATGGTCTCTGCTCGAAAGTCCCATTGCATGAAAAAACTAAAAAAAGAATAGGTGATCGTAGGTCAGCCCGTAGGTAAGTTCCGGTCTTTCATTGAGATTTTCTCGTTCATGATCTCTAATCCTTTGAGTAGATTGGGCAGGGGTAAGACTATGCACATAGCTTCGGTTCCGTCTTGTTTGCCAAGGAGATATGGTTGCTTTTCCTTCTTCAGTAGGCTTTCCCGCAGGTTCGGTTACAGATAGGATACGCGGGTCAAAGGGAAGGCTTGAGTTCAGAGACGAAGTTGGCTTTGAAGGGACAAACTTTCAGACAGTTCCTTACTTTCTATTCTCTAATCTCTCGCTTCCGACTCCTATATTGAAACTCTAAGGTACGAAACTATATATTTAGTCTCTGTCCCGGACTACACAAATTCCATAAACCCCGTGTTTTTTGATGCAAATTGTGTCAAGAGAGTAGTTTCCGCAAGATATTCCATAGGTGGATTTAAGCGGAAGATCTGCGTGATCTGATCTTTCTTGAGGACTAGTAACTGGTCCTGTAGCTAGAAGTCCCCATGAGCTCCCTCAATTCCTATTGAGATTGAGAAAGGGTCCATAGGCTTCTCTCTCAAGAACATAGGGTTCTCTCTCAAGAACATAGGCTTCTCTCTCAAGAAAGCGGGTCTTAGTGGGTAGTATAGTGCCGTTCAAGCGTACTCCCTGCGGGTAGGGTCTAATACCCCTTATTGGCATGAGGAACTGGGCTCCCAATTCTTCATCCTCCTTTTTGAGCTGTAAGACCAGGCAAGGGATCCCGCTTAGTGGGTTCGAGTTCAGTAACAGAACCTCCTAGCCTGCCCTTTTTTAATAGATATCTAGGGTTGTCGGCACCCTTCCTCTCCCTCTCCCTACCTTTGGTCGAGCTAGTAAACTTCCTCAACTGGAGAGGGAAGAATAAGCTGCAAAGCTCTGCTGGTGAATAGCAGATGATGCTCGATTAGGTATGCCAATCCGGCTGAAGGCGCGTGTCTGATGTTTCGGTAGGATGTTGCTATGTCCGCTTTCAGCCCGTAAATCGAAGGCTGTTCTTCCCATAAGGGGGATGACGTTATAGGGTTCAAATTAAAGAATCTTATAGGTGGAACTAGACATCGAATAAATATTCGTGCATCTCCTAATCGGCGTTTTCTCATCTGACTTTGCTTTGAATCTCCCCTTTGATCTAGGGCGCTTCACACGAGAACTACTAGAAAAGGGGAAACCCCAATCGCCAATCGCATCGACAAAACAACGCCTGGTTGAAATCAAGGATTAGAATCCGTTCGCGACTTGGTTTTTCAGTTCAGATAATAAAACTTTCAAAGGAGATTCTAGACTTGCAATCAATCCCTTTTCTTATTAGGCTGAAACCGAAAGCAAAAGACCTCTTGGTGTGGGGGCACCAGATCTCCACTTTAAATACTAGGAATTATTAAACGGACTAGCAAATGTAGGGCTTCCCAGGGGTCTAGGAAGGGAAGCTACGAAGTCTTGGAGGTGGTATCCATGTTCATGAATATCTTATCGAATTTGCAGGTTTTCGTTCAAGAGCCGGTAACTGAGAGTGGCAGCCTGTAATCAATTTGGCGAGTACGGCAGATTGCTTTCTGTTTTTATAAGAAAGACTATCTTGCTTGGGGAAGCTCTTTCACTTCTAGAAGCCTATAAAGATGGATCCGCGCCTTTATGCCAGCGGGACAGATCTTGATGTATGGTACTATGTGAGGAAAAGTATGTGAACCTTGTTACCATACCAATCAATAGGCTGTCGAGAACGGGAAGAAGACTTCGGCGAAGAAGAAGTCGCTACCAGCAAGAAGAAAGATAAGCGGGCATAGGCTGCTTTTGACGTTGGTCTGGCGTAGCCAGTTGGCTAGTTGGTTTCTTAAGTCTGTTTACTCCTTCGCCTTGGATCGATCTCACGAGAAGAGCTCCCGACCTCCCATACCTCAGGTGATGCACTTATGGATCACTTGTACGGAACAGAATATGCCTCTTGCTCCTCCTAATGCATTCGTCTGTGTAGTTGATGTAGTCTGGTTATGAAAAGGAATCAGTCAGAAGGAAGGGCTCTGTAGAGCATGGGGAACGCTAGTTCAGGATTGCCATGGTTCGGAGGGTGGGTGACCCTACTCTGCCAGACAAGACGTGTACCGGTCGTACCCGAAAGTGAATAAGGCACTCTTTGTCGGTCGCTGGCTTTTATTAGAACCAATTGATGCAGATCGCTAACCTACAAATAAAGAGACCCGCTCCGATCATCCACACAGCTACCATTTGTTTGATATGGTTTACCCGATGATCCAGTATTGGCTCATTCGGAGGGTGCCAATTCCCGATTCCTATACGTCCTATGCGTCGAGTGAGGCAGTTACCGCAAGTGATGAATCAGCTGCTACCGTGGAATCCTCGCCCGGAAGCTCAAGCTCCCCCAATGCCTTTAATCGATTGTACCGGCTCTCTTTTCGTCGAATCGTAACCGGCGTCTCGTTGAATTGGACGTAGTAGCAGTAGGAGAAGACGAAGAACCATACCGGAGACTCGGGTAGCCAGATAAAGGTCACCTTATCTCTGTCTCGTCACCTACGTGATATAATAAAAGGCTAGCTGCAGCAATCACTGGAAGCCCACTTAGGCACGCAATTCAACCCTCAGCCCAAAAGGGAGCTGAAACTCATGATAGAAGCCCACTTTCGTTAGTGAATATTCGACATGTCAAAAGATGTTTGTTTTACTCCCTTCTTCCTTAGCACAAGCGCTAAGCGATAATAATACCTTGCAATGAACCGAAAGGTGAGAGGCAGGGCTCGGTCTCAAGGTTCAAAGTCACTAGAGAGTAATTAGTTTGATTGGCCAACTGCACGAGTGAAAGGCGAAAGTCAAGATTACGTGCAACCAGGTGTAACGTGTCAAAGGTCACCGAGTCGTCGGAAAGGGGAATAGGTTGTTTTGCGCATCCAACAACTGAAAGAGTTTGCGGAGAAGGGTTGAGTTGCGTAATAGCAGATTCGTAGGTCAATAAATCGTTGGATTTGAAATCGAACTCTCCACCTTAGCACAAGCGCTAAGCGATAATAATACCTTGGGCGGATAGGAATTGAGACTTTAAATGGTCCGCTCTTCTCTCCTCGTGATCGAAGCTGACCCCAGAAGTTGGGTATTCCTTCTTAAGAGGACACAAAACCTCCCGATCTTGCTAGCCGGGCTCAGTCTTTCAAGATTCAATCTTTCCCCTTCCCCCCTTACGTAATAGGGCCTGGTCCCAGGGAATCGCTCTTATAGTAGGAGGTTTACTATGTCCCCAACTTCTCTTTATTAAGAGACTCGGTTGTGTACTATAAAAGAAATGGATTGTACCACAAGCGCTGATCCCAAAGAAAGCAGTTGGCTCTTCCTTAGCACAAGCGTTAAGCGATAATAATACCTGCATCCATGCATAAAGAATTAGGTTGTAGGGTCCTCGAAGCCCGCCCGCCAAAGGGCTAAGTCGAGCGATTCCTCTGGGGATCTAGCTAGCTATAGTATCACACGATTCTTTCATCTTCTTTTCACATTCATTCTAGGTGGAAAATCGTCTACTTTAGAAGGCTAAGCTAAGGCTTTCCTCTTTGTGAGGAATTCCCTCCAGGTTGTCCGCTTTATCGGGGTCACTCTAAGTCCGAACGCAGGACATCTTATTCACGAATTCTTCACGAACCCCTTTTCTAAGAGAATCGGTTTTGTACCCTAAAAGGTGAGTTCTTTAAAAAGACCTGCATACTATCTTATAGAGGAATTCATTGGTTCATCTCCTGGTTCTACCTCTTGATTACCTACCCAATGGGGACGGGACATAGGCACTCTTCTCTTCACCCAGGGCTTTCTTTCGTTTGTGTCTATCTATCTATCTATTATAAAGTATTTTCCTATCCTCCACCCCCTTAGACATAGACAGGCATTCCGCTATCCCGATTGTCTTACTGATTCTCTTCGCCAAGAAGAAGAAATAACTTTCCCTAAAGAGTGAGTCTTTGTATGGGTACAAGGATGGATTGCTCTTTGCCCGAGGGAACTCTCAAGAGAAGGAGGAGCAGCACATATTATTGCAAACCAGTTCTATTAGAAAATGAGTTCTTTCCGGAAAAAGACCTGCGTACTATCTGATAGAGGCAGTCAGTGGGGAATCTCGTTGTTATGACTGTTGATTGCCTACCAATCGGAGTCTGAGTAAATATAAGGGTCCCGTTAATCCCGAAACGAAAGTCGAAGGAACCGCGGTAACCCCGCCAAATAAAGAAAATCAAAGGGGTCACGCCTTCAAGCCCGTTAACCTAACTCCGAATCGCCATTCCACGAGTGTTGCTCGGTAAACCCGAAAAGCTGGGTGGACTTCATAGCCCGGTCACTCCGATTGTCTTAGTGAACTGATTGTGTACCATACTAGGTGGTTCGCCTCTGATCCCTAAGCTGAGCTCCAAAGTCTGGATTTCTTCCTAAAGCGAAAGTCAGGACATTGCCCCCTTTATCCGGATCTGGCTTTCCTGGGCGGTCACGTCTCAATAGAAGTAGTAGCATCACATCTTATTCTACAACCTCTTTAGTAAGAGAATCGGTTGTGCTAGAATCAATGGCAGAGAATGCCCTCTTGTCGCAAGTGAGCAGACGATTTCTCCCTGACATCACAGAAGACGATTTTCGGCATATGGCTACTTCTATTCTTGGGCATCCCGCCTCAAATAGACTAGGCTCCTTCATTCATGCCTTCTCTTTATTATTAGTAAGCCCCTTCATGCCTTTTCTCGGTTACTCTTTCCCAGTTCCTAGCTCTAAGACTAGTGGAAGAAGGGGCAAGAGTGGCTTCGCTCCTACACCTTCCTACACGAAGGGCTGCTCTTACTCTTAGGAGTTCTCTTTCCCTGTTGCTAGAGTTATTTCTTCTGAGTTCTTTCTCTCCTAGTTATTCTCCGAGGACTGCATTTAACCATCTATGAACTTCTAAGACTGATTCCTTTTTCTCTGATCTTTCATGCCTGACTCTTGAATTCTGTAACAAAAGAAAAGAGATAGGCGCCTAGATAATTAGTGGTTTAGCTGTATTGCTAAATCAGTACCTTCCTCCCTACCCTCTACTCTAGTATGCTATTGACTTCCTTCTGTGATCTGCCAACTGCAATACATAGTTCCAAGGGAATGAAGATAGGACGTTGTGCGGTAACTAGAAGTGAGTATACTAAACCTTCACGCCTGCTACTTTTATTGATATTGATGAATGCGGGGTAAGGACTCTTATTAGATAGATGTGGGCTAAGGACTGTGTTGACTGAAGCTTTCGACATCCCGGAAGGACAAGGGGAGCATCGAGAGGTTGAATCCATAGTAAATAAGATGGCATAGACATAGAATGGGATTTTTGGACAAATGCCAAATGCCACATAAGAAGCTTTTATTGACCTTTTTTGCCTTTCCTCCGTCTTCGTCACCTGATGACTTTCCTGCTTTACTTTGTCGGCTTTGGTAGGGTGGTAGCATGTCCTTTAGCAAGGCTAGGCACCTTCCTTAAAGGAGGCAGCATCCGATCTTTAGCATCCTAGCCAGGGAAATCCCCAAATCGCGAGTCCGGGGCATATACTTTTTCTTTATCCCCCAGAGAATCCGACAAGAAAGAAGATAAAATAAAGTACATATATATGGGCAAGATCCATATTCCATTTCTAACAGTTCCTTACTTTCTATTCTCTAATCTCGTATGGCAGCTTTCAGTCTCATCTTCAGTTTCGGGACATTGTTCCTATGCCTCTTTGAAGTGAAGCCCTTATATCGAATGATTCAAGACATTTGATTTTATAATAGAAATGAGAGGACAGCCGAATTGACAGAAAATAGTCTGAACTTGTTGATCAACTCTCTTTGTTGAAGGTCCTACCTTAACAGTCGATCATGCGCTCACACTCGATCATGCGACAGTCGATCTGTCCATCCGACTACATTCACTGGGGGGTGAGGTTGTCCAATTTCAATTATGTGCCGCTCGTTGACATCTAGTTTCCATTGCCGGTGTGAGAGATCTTCCTTCGGTTCTAGTCAAGTATGGCAGCTTGAGGTCTCCTATTTAACTTTCACCAGCCATTGGGAACTCAAATAAACTTTCATTTAACGGCAGGCGAGAAAGGTTCTGAAAGAAAGAAAGGTAGAAGGGGGGTTTGCTCCCGTTTCGGGGTTCTCTTGTGGACTGGCTGTTGACTGGCCTTTGCCTGGGGAGAAAACCGGTGCTTTTAGCTTAAACGGATTTTAACTGGATCGGAGCCTTTCGGAAATCCTCCCTTTTTGGCTTCACTTGAGCGGTTGACGCAATCCAAGAGGAAGAGGAAGCTAAACCCGTGCTGACGAATAACCAAACCCCTTAATTCGTCGAGTAAAGTAAATAGGGAAGGTATAGGTTTGCTATGAATGACCCAGTATCGAATACAGGTAATAATATCAGCAAAAGAACGTTCTCCCGTGCTTCCAGACATGCTGAGCTCCACATATTCATGTACAGAAAAAGCGGGGGGTCGATTCTGTGAAAGATAGGATCAGTAAATGGAAATTCACTGAGATTTCATTTAAGTGAGATTTTCAATAGTGGTACCGAGGGTGTCTTTAGAGTATACCGAATCAGTATAGCTATCCTTCTTCTGACACAGCAACGAAATTTCACAATCAGTATAGAAAAGAAGTGATACAATATTTCTTTCTTCCTTAGCGCAAGCACTAAGTAAGCAAGCTACCTCTATCTTCTTTAGTCAATTCTAATTGTTCACTCTTAGTTGACCGTTCCGCTGGGGCTTCCTCTTTGAGTGGAAGCCCTGCGCTGCACCCCAGTGTTGAATTTCTTGATCGACGAAACGAGTTATTGCCTTTAAGGGTTCTTGCCCGAGATGAGTTATTGCCATTTCATTTTTACGGGGGAAAGGAACAGACTTTAGTTGACGGAAAGGAAATGTATATTGATACGTTCAATCTCGTCCCAACATAGCCCCCAGCCCTCTCCTTACGATGATTCCAAATCCAGGATAGGAATCAAAAGTTATTCCATGTATGCCTATGATGTAGCACCAGGCGGATTGTTAGCTAGTGTGTATCATCTTACGAGAATACAGTATGGTGTGGATCAACCGGAATAGGTATGCAAATAAGTCTTTGCCAAAGGGAGGAATCCAATCCTAGAATCCCATCTGTTTTCTGGATTTTGAAAAGTGAAGATTTTCAAGAACGGAAATCTTTTGATATGTTGGGAATCTCTTATAAGTTTCATCCACGCCCGAAACGTATCTTGATGCCTGAAAGTTGGATCGGTTGGTTTTTTATTCTATTGCCCCAATTTCTATGAAATAAAGGATGCTCATTGAATGAATCTTAACTTATACGACTCCAGATATTCTATAAGATTATTACGTTCTGTTTTCGATGAAACAGAGTAACTGGACTCTCGCTCGTATTCTATTCTGGAATAAAAAAGGGCTTCATTTATATTCCTAAATCTGGAAGATATCATATCTATTTGGGATGAGCAGAGCCGATTTCACTTTAGTAGAGACTTGGTTCGGTATCTTTAATGGCGAGGGAGAGTTAGACTCCGTTTCAAAAGAAAGGGGATTCTCACATAATGACGATCAAGTACCAGTTGAGGAATATAGATAAGAATAAATTGGGCCAACCCGCGAGCAAGTTGGAGAAAGCGCTTGATGAGCCCCTCCAAAAAGTAGAGTAGTTCCGGTGCAACCACATATATCCTACAGAAAAGTTTTGCTGTTTCAATGAGTCGGTACCCGATGTTTCGACCAAGGAACAAACAACCGGAAAAACCATTCCCTGCAAAAGGGATGGGACCCCCGACCGCGCTTATGACTCGTCCGTATCGTCTCTCATGCCGTATCCATTCTCGTTTAGGTCGACCGCTCTACGATGGCTAAGCTTTTTTCGAGAGAGGCAGACTTGGACTTGACTGACAAAGGTTTCCGAATTCTAATTATTAATGCCATAGTTATACTCCCGCCGCATTGATATTCTTTGAACAGCGGTTGCGCTTTGAAATCAAGGTAGTTGTTTACTTGCTCAACCATAATACCAGGGGCCTATCAATGACAGGTAAACTGTGCTATAAAGTACTAGAATATCATCCCGTATGGCTTTCTCCTCTCTCTTATCTTCGATCAAGCTACTTCGTTCCTTCTGTGATGAGAAATTCCCTAACGAAAGCTAGCCTTCTTCCATCGGATGCATTATCTAAAGGGCAGAGGTTGGGTAAACATGCTACAGATTCCGTAGTTCCATTATTGGATTAGCTTACATTACCAAAGGTTAGAGGAAATGTCGTAGATCTCAGTTGAGAGACTGAATGCGGATTTTTTTTTAAGAATTTAAAAGGAAAAGAAAGACTTCGTCCCACTCTCGGATAATGAAATCACCAAATGCTGCTCGACGAGCCTCTCCCTGAAGAAAAAGACACTCCGGCCTAACATAACAGCACTTTCCTTACCCGTTGTGCTCTGTCTGAGATAAGGAGCAAAAGGCTAGACGGAAGACCTCTAATCTACCAATCAATCTAGCTAGCATCCTATGATTTTTGTTCCAGAGGCCAATAACCCGAAAGTAAGTATTTACATCTCCTGCCAGGTGTAAGATAGAGGTTTAAAGCTCTCTTGGCAGCCTCTACGCTACGCCCGGTTCACTCTTTTCATAAGGGCTTTACCCGCTCAACCATCAGAAGGGGGCTTTTCCCATCATGCCATGGAGTGAGTAACTAGCTCGGCTAACCACTAAGTCGCTCATGCACAAATTCTTACAAAAAGGGGAGCCCCGCGAAGGGTGGAGATGAATCTATATCTGTCAATCACAAAGCCAAGACATCCCCCAAACGTAGATTGTAACAACCAACGAATTTTTTTTCTATTCCTGTCTGGTCTAACCAATTCTCGAGGTTTAATGGCCTTTGGCTGCCTCCTCTTCCTTGCCAGTTGAGCTACTTCCACTCCTCTTCCAATTTGAGTTTCCTCCTCTGTTTAGTTTGAAACTGAAAGGCATAGAAGCTCTCTAGAGAGCTACCGTATCCATGAGGGGCAAGCCAATGCTTTAGAGCTCTTTAGCTGCCTCTGCACGAATTCTTCTTCCGGTTGGAAAACTATACCTCTTCTTTCGTCTTGCGATTGGATGAACCAGCAAGTGTTTTTCATGCATTGACCTCGGTATCGTAAACACATATCTACTGCTTGCTGCCCTTGAAAGTCCCAAAACAGCCTATTTTAGACCCTAATTTAACGTTGCGCCGAGAGTTATCGTTAAATCCAATGGCAAGAGCCCTAACCTCGGCTGCTGCCCCGGGCTGTCATATGTTGGGATCGCCTGCCCGAAGGGCCTAGATCTGAGTCTCCTATTCTGTTTCTGTTTTAGAGAGATAAACCCCCTTTACTTTACTAAGTCTGGTGCCTCTGTTCCTTGGGCCCTATCATCAATAGTAAGCTAATCCAGTTATGCATGTGTTCCACAGCTCTCATTTTTGAATCATTTGCCCGGAAAAGAGCTAGATCTTAAAAGTCCCGCATATACCGCTGCGAAAGGAAAGATAGGAACAGGTTTAGTTGAGGCAGAAACTCTGGTTGCTTTGAGCTCCCTCATTGGGATCAAACCGACCGGCAGAGAGCGAACAGCCTACTTTAAGTAGTTCTATTGCTGGTAAGCTTAGCCGCCTGAACACGACGAGACTCTCTTTAACATATGATGTCGTCGGAGAAGTTTCTAGACTTCTTTGCCTTTGGCTTCTTCCGGTATGATGGAATTGACTAGGGTTCACCAGAAATAATTAAATAGCTAGATAAATACAAGAGCCATTCCGTCACTACAGAATCTGTGAGAAGTGGAAGTATAGTTTTTGTTTATCCTGGCGACCTAGCACCAGTGCATTCGAGAAATTTCAAGTCACATCCCTTGGTGGGAAAGAGCAGCGGCATCCTCAAGCTAAGCTATGTCATCCACAGGTCATGGAAATCAGGAGTTTCGCGCGTTGTTCCATCTCGAATTGAAGCTCGGTGTGCTCGCCGGTCGGTAACTCTTATTCGAACTGCCACGGTTAGGTCTCACAAAGACCTTGCCTCGTCAACAGTACTTGCTTACTTATGAAAGCCGCTTTCAATATAGCAAATTCTGCGCATTGCTCAGGGGATTTAATAAAGATCAGTCCAGGCGGAGGAAGTTTGATATTGGCATGTGTCTGGTAGCATTTTGAACCATATCTAGTTAATTAGTAGGAATTTTTTTATGGAAGCATACGAAAACATAAGAATTTGAACTCCTATCCGAGCTGCTGGGGCCTTGATCATGCCAGAGTTGGAATGCCGAACACCCGCTCTTCTTGATTTAAACCCGATTAGGTTGCCCGCTCTCTCTATGGATAGGAAGATCCGGAGAAAGCGGCAGTGGAAGCAACGAAAAGAGCTCCGTTCCTCGCCCAGACACTCCAATTCTTTTGGTCGGGCTACTCCGTTCAAACCATCAATCGGCGGTTCCTTACTAAGAGATTAAACCGGAATGAGATATTATCTCTGTTGGCTTCGCTTCGTGGACAAATAGGAATGGTACTTGACCGCCTATTCTTAAATAAAAATGGAAAATACTAAGACTAATACAAGGCTGGTTCCAAAGCAGATTCATTCAAAGCCGGTTCATCCAATCACAAAGCAAAAGAAGGAGGAGGTTACCCGCCGACGGAAAGGAGAGGGGACGGGGGTTGACCCGCAGTAGTAGTTGAGTTGTCGGAGCGTCTATACGGGCCTTCGATTGGGGTGAAGCTAAAACGGAGTTCCTTTCTTCTTTGTCCGCTTCAGTTGGAGGTGAGTCTTTTTCTGATGGTTATTCCTCCTAATCTACGATGTACGCACCGCGGCGGTCTCAAGATCTTTCTTTATCTTTATTCTGGTTTTGTTTTGAGAGTAGCCCCCGAGCGCATCTTCCTTTTTGAATGAGCAAAGGTGTGGGCCTAGGTTTAGTAAAGAGTAAGGGACATATCGACGAACTGCGGATTAGCTCTTTCTGTTGTACGCTGCTGCTGTTTGATACATTTAGGTGGAGCAGGTAAACTCCCTCGGGGCGTTTCGCCAAGCCCTTTGACACCTTCTTTCTGGTCTATCCTCTGACGATATTTTATGATTCGACGGAGGCCCTCCCTCAGGCATGGTAAGCAAGTAGACTACTTTGGCCCTATCAACTTAGTTTGCGCCGCGTAGATATCTAGCATCTGGACGAGCAGCCACCGTTTCGGATCAAAAAGTAAAGAGGGCGCCGCCCGATTCTTTCTTTTCTAGTCCCTCCACCGAACCAGATCTACTAAAGACTTCAACGGTTTCTTTTTTTTTTTGGTACCGGTGTTGGAATTTCGTGGATAAGTCGTGACAGAGCCGATGAATCCAATTATGAAAGCAAGGCTCCCGCTAAATAAAATTTGGAAAGTATCGCGGTTAGTTCTTCCGAAAGGAGGTGGGGCGAGAAGCCCGTCTTAGTCTGTATAAATGGTGAAACGGGCGCAAAGGAACGTAGCGAAGCGGAGTAGCTCGATAGACGAACGCGGCTTACCCCACTCAGCCGAAAAGCGAGGGTCCGGAGGAGAACTACCCTTTTTCTTACGATTGGCATTATCAGGTACTCCCCCAGCAGTTTTGCCGAAGCAGCGATATACTTCATTTCTTTGTCCTTCAACTAAAACTAATCCAATGGAACTAGGAAATTCATAGGAAAGCCCTCAAAAGATCGGATAAGGCAGCTCATATAGTTCTTGTCTTTCTATCTCCATTTTTCAACCACAGGACCCGAGATTTCCGTCTCATAAGAGACTCCTCCGCGTCAAGCATTGCATTAAGTTCATATAGTTTTCGAGTTTAATCCATCGCTGCTTGCTCATTTCCTTGGTCCTTCGCAAGAATGGTTTCTCGTACAGCTCATCCTTAAGGACGTTGATTCTTTCAGCTATTTTGCCAAAGGTGGTAACGTTCTAACCTTTCAGCGCCTCTTTGACCGCTTTAAGCTTTTGGACACTTGGAACATGGGGTTGCCCTCAACTCGGATATTCCACGCTTGCTTCACAGTTCGGAGAAAGGGGGGATGATTAGACTGCGCATTAATAAACCTTTAAGGTTTATGGCTGTGCTGCACTGAGTGATTCAACTGAATAATGCCTGGGGCATGGTCAGATAGTCCATTAGTACCAGTAATAACTCTAGCTTCGGAGAAGAGAGTAACAATCTCACGGTTACCCAGAATTCTGTCTAACTTGCAAGCTATTCTTCTTCGGCCTTCGAAAACTAAGAGTTTGGTTGAAACTATTGTTGATAGATATCACACGCTTTTTATTGTTATATATATATATATATATATAACGTTATAAGTATAACTAACTGAAAGCGTCCGTTCACGTCAGGAATAGAGGTTGTTGATGTAGTTGCTTGTAGTTTTCTTTGATTTTTCTCGAGTTGGTGCATATTGCATATATAGGCTCCGGAGAGAGAATCAATGTTCGGTAGTACGCCTGGTTCGCCAGGTTCTACCACTGCAGGGCCCAATCATACTCAAAAGAAGAGTATGATCTTGGCTCAGAAGGAACGCTAGCTATATGCTTAACACATGCAAGTAGAATACGGCCGTGCTTGCTCGATCAGTGGAGTGAATGGACTCCACGGGTGAGAGACCAAAAAGGAGCAGCGGGTTAAAGTCTTCGCTCGCTTTCCAACCACCGAAAAATGGACTTCAAAAAAAAAGAGGGAGAATACCTTTGCCTGACATAACTACAAACAAGCAACGGATGAGTGCCCTAGCGCGAAATGGAAATCGAAAAAGAAAAGATTTAACGGCTCCTTTGCGGGATGGGAAGCATCCCCCCTCCCCCCTTCAAGTAGACAATTCGAGATCCCCCTTGCTTAATTCACTCAATTAGCAATTTAAATTGGAATTGGAATATTCCCCCGCTCGAAAGAGTTCGCTCATCATCCTTTCCCTCGCCAAATACGGGGGACATGTTACCATGTATCCAAACGGAGAAGCAGAAGCAGAAGAATAGGATTGAGATTGCCAAAGACCTTTTGGGGGAAGTCAAAAACAGTAGCAGTTGGGGACGCCTAGTCCATCATACTATAGTGGTCTTACATACAGCTAGTGTCGGCAGGAATGGAACAGAAATCTCGTATATGAAAAATTTTTAGTATATATAGCGGAGTAGCTTTCTTTGTTTGAAGGCTTCAAGTGAGAGAGAGGATAGGATCAAACCATCGCATCACCAAAAGGTGCTCGGGTGTACCTTAGAGCAACGAAAACGAAGACTTTCGAGAACAAATATTGGACCGGGAATCAAAAGGGGTAAAGTAAAGTAAAAGCGCATATGGCACGAAAAGGAAATCCGATGTCGGTAAGACTTGATCTGAATCGTAGTTCAGATTCAAGTCGGTTCAGTGAGGGCGACCGCGAAAGTCACCGAATGGGTCAGTCTTTTCCTTCAGTTTGTCCTATATTAAAAAAAAGCGTGGGAGGACATTGCAGATGTCCGGGACGGACACGACTTCTTCTAACGCTAGAAGACCACTGGAAGACACCCGGGACCAGAGCATGTCGTGAAAGAAGCACACTGGGCGGGCGTGCTTCGACCGTGTCTCCGGGGCACAGTTGAATGTAGATATCATGAATGCGAGGTGCAGGAGACCAGGCCGAGAAACCCGGGCAACCACTCCCCTATGTGCCGATCGCTAGCGCATCCAGGGCCCCGGCGCCCAGCTCGGCCGGAGAGGCCTAGCCTGATCTGAGAAGTGCTAATTCGGTTCGGATAGACTTCATTCAAGAACGCCGCCGCCCCTGGAATCAATAAGAAAACAAGTGCAAAGTTTCAGATCAGTGAATAAATCGAAACGAAAGAAGAGACGTTTCTCGCTCGGCGCCTAAAGCGCACTATGCTCCGCTTCAACAAATGAGAGTTTTCGGTGGAACCGGTGAACCACGCGAGCTGGTTAGATGCGCGGGGCAGAGGGCTCGTAGTACCTGCTAGCGCAGCTATGCTCTGTAAGGGAAGGAGCCTAAATCGAACCCCTTCTTTCTTTTTTTTCTTTGAAAAAAAGCAGTACAAAGAGATTCTCGGATGAGACTAAGCAGCCACCGACCGTTCTGACGCGCCCCTGACCTATCTTGATTAAGACCGAAAACTCTCTAAAATGGAGCCTGGTTTAAGCTGTCAAACAAATGATAGAATAGAAAAAAAAAGAACCACTAGTAGGGATATGGATGGAGTCTCGCTCAGTAAAGAGAGTTGTAGATTAGTAGAAAAGGAGAAGAGCCTTTACTTGATATATTATATATAAGTATTAGTAAAGCGCTAACGCTGCCATTTTTCTAAAGCAACAAGCGCGAAACTTTACTTTTTGAGAAAGAAGGTGCTTGTTGCCGCTTTATTAGTAAGTAAGCTTGTTTTATATCATATCAATAAAGGCGAAAGGTTGCTTTACCAAATAATATAAGGCGCGTTAGCGCTTTAGAAGGACATTTAGGCTTTACTAATAGAATATATAGGGCGTTTTTTTTCACGCAGGTTTGGAACCCTATACAAGGGGCGTTTCCTTTCAAATGACAACAGCCTCTTCCTGCTGCGAGGGCGTTGCGCGAAACCAAACCGCCCCCCCCCGCCCGATCAAGTACCAGTTGCTTTGCCGGCGGGCCCACTTAGGTTAGGGGGGCATTGTCCCTCAGTTCTTACCAACCTCCGGTGTGTAATCGACATGTTGCTAGCTTCAACTCGGTTGAATAAGAATCATTGATTCCCTATGCTGTCCATTTCTTATTCATTCAGGGCGCTCGGCCGGTGCTCCTTTAAAAAACCAAAACCACTCTGAACGTAAGGGAAGATAAGGGAAGACCGCCTGAGCGAACCGACCGAAAGGACTTTTGACTTATTTGAACCGAACGATAGCGGCTTAAAGCTAAGCCTATCACGAGCAGCGTCGCTGCTTGATCGGCGGGGAGGAGCATCTCAAAGTATGGGGCAAAGGATCAAGCGCTTTGACTTTGTCCCCCGGGATCCACCACGGGTTGGGTTTGAGAGCCGTGTGATGGGTGACTATCCAGCACGGTTCGGGGAGCACTTTTTGTCTGCGTTGGTGAATGGAAGCCCCCACTATCAAGCAAGAAAGAAGCGGCTCTTCCCACGGCGGAGTCCCCATTGACTCTATTTATTATTATGGTAAATCAGTGTATCAAGATGTCAATCTGAGATCTTATTTCGGTTCAATACGTCCACCTACGAGACTGACCTTTGGCTTTCGTCTCGGTACGTGTATTATAATAAATTTTCCCAAAAGAACATTCATTCATTTCTTTCTTCCCCGTCGACCACGACGACTGAAACGACACGAAAAATCCAGACCCGGAAAGGAGAAGGGCCGGTGGTGGGCATTTGGGAAAGTCGGGCCGATCGGGTGTCTTCATTCAAGCGACGATACAGAAGAAGAACGAAACGAAGTGAGAGGCCGGGGGGCAGGGAAAAGAGTCGAGTCGATCAGGCTCGACGACCGGGAGAAGCAAAACGAAATTAGGATTTGGCCGAAAAAGAAGCAACGCTATGGATACCATGACCGATCACCATCGATAAAGAAGAATCTTTCTAAATCACTTCGGGTCAGCAGGGCCTTCAAGCATCCGAAATACGCCGGGGTTGTAAATGACATAGCGTTTCTGATAGAAAATGACGACTCCTTCAGAAAAACTAAGTTATTCAAGTTCTTTTTGCCAAAGAAGTCCCGCTCCGACGGCCCGACGAGTCATCTACTTAAAAGGACCCTCCCTGCAGTGCGCCCCTCCTTCAATTATTTGGTCATGCAATACTTATTGAATACAAAGAACCAAATGAATTTCGACCCCGTCGTAGTTCTCAATCATTTCGTGGCACCGGGCGTGGCTGAACCATCTACGATGGGGGGAGCGAATGCACAGGGAAGAAGCTTAGATAAGAGAATACGTTCTCGCATCGCTTTTTTTGTAGAAAGCTCGACCAGCGAGAAAAAGTGTTTGGCCGAAGCCAAAAAGAGGTTGACCCGCTTCATTCGCCAAGCGAATGATCTTCGCTTCTCGGGAACAACAAAAACCACCATCTCGCTCTTTCCTTTTTTCGGTGCTACCTTTTTCTTTCCAAGGGATGGGATTGGGATGTATAATAACCTTTTTTTTGAGGATGCCCGGGAACAACTCCTAGGTCAATTAAGGATCAAATGTTGGAACCTCATGGGTAAGGATAAGGTAATGGAATTGATAGAGAAATTAATAGACCTAGGTAGGATAGGAGAATTGATAAGGGGAATAGAGATGATGATAGAGATCATACTGAGAAACAGAATAATTCCGTACGGGTACAACTCTTATTTGAACGAAGTGAAAAAAATGCGATCTTTGTTGTCTAATAGAACAAACACTAATACCTTAATTGAGTCGGTCAAGATCAAATCTGTTTATCAAAGTGCTTCTCCGATTGCTCAAGACATCTCTTTTCAACTGAGAAACAAAACAAGATCATTTCGTTCCATTTTTAGTAAAATAGTGAAGGATATTCCATTAGTAATGAAAAAAGGGGTTGAGGGGATCCGTATATGTTGTTCAGGTCGATCAAAAGGCGCAGAAATTGCTAGAACTGAATGCGGAAAGTATGGAAAAATATCTCGTAATGTATTTAACCAGAAAATAGATTATGCTCCTGCGGAAGTATCTACCCGTTACGGAATCTTAGGTGTCAAAGTGTGGATTTCATTTTGTAAAAAATAAGGGGGACATGCTTTTTCTAGAATGGCTATTCTTCACTTCGGGCCCGGTGGAACTTGTTCCAAACGAGCCCTCTTCGGGCGAATTCATTTTTTCTGCCGTTTCCTTAGCGTTTCACACTAAGCAAGTAAACTACCTTTTTTATTTTTCATTTTTTATAGTTGCCTCTGCGGTTATCCTACGTATGAAAAGGGATCCCGTTTTGATTGCTCTTTTTCGTTCCCGCCCTCTCA